CTCATTATCAGACAATCACTTATTCACAAACCTCGTGTGGGGCTAATAGTTTTCATTCCCCATCTCCTCATGGAAAACCCTTTTCGCTCCGCTTAGCCCTATCCCCTTCTAGAGGTATTTTAGTGATAGGTTCTATAGGAACTGGACGATCCTGTTTGGTCAAATACCTAGCGACAAACTCCTATGTTCCTTTCATTACGGTATTTCCGAACAAGTTCCTGGATGACAAGCCTAAAGGTTATCTTATTGATGATATCGATATTGATGATAGTGACGATATTGATGATAGTGACGATATTGATGATAGTGATGATGACCTTGATATTGATACGGAGCTGCTAACTATGACGAATGTGCTAACTATGTATATGACGCCGAAAATAGACCGATTTGATATCACCCTTCAATTCGAATTAGCAAAAGCAATGTCTCCTTGCATAATATGGATTCCAAACATTCATGATCTGCATGTGAATGAGTCGAATTACTTATCCCTCGGTCTATTAGAGAACTATCTCTCCAGGGATTGTGAAAGATGTTCCACTGGAAAGATTCTTGTTATTGCTTCGACTCATATTCCCCAAAAAGTGGATCCCGCTCTAATAGCTCCGAATAAATTAAATACATGCATTAAGATACGAAGGCTTCTTCTTCCACAACAACGAAAGCACTTTTTCATTCTTTCATATACTAGGGGATTTCACTTGGAAAAGAAGATGTTCCATACTAATGGATTCGGGTCCATAACCATGGGTTCCAATGCACGAGATCTTGTAGCACTTATCAATGAGGCCCTATCAATTAGTATTACACAGAAGAAATCCATTATAGAAACTAATACAATTAGATCAGCTCTTCATAGAAAAACTTGGCATTTTCGATCCCAGATAAGATCGGTTCAGGATCATGGGATCCTTTTCTATCAGATAGGAAGGGCTGTTGCACAAAATGTACTTCTAAGTAATTGCCCCATAGATCCTATATCTATCTATATGAAGAAGAAATCATGTAAGGGAGGGGATTCTTATTTGTACAAATGGTACTTCGAACTTGGAACGAGCATGAAGAAATTAACGATACTTCTTTATCTTTTGAGTTGTTCTGCCGGATCGGTCGCTCAAGATCTTTGGTCTTCATCCAGACCCGATGAAAAAAATTGGATCACTTCTTATGGATTCGTTGAGAATGATTCTGATCTAGTTCATGGCCTATTACTATTATTACTATTAGAAGTAGAAGGCGCTCTGGCTCTGGCGGGATCCTCACGGACAGAAAAAGATTGCAGTCAGTTTGATAATAATCGAGTGACATTACTTCTTCGGTCCGAACCAAGGAATCAGTTAGATATGATGCAAAATGGATCTTGTTCTATCGTTGATCAGAGATTTCTATATGAAAAATACGAATCGGAGTTTGAAGAAGGGGAAGGGGACCTCGATCCGCTAGAGGAGGATTTATTCAATCACATAGTTTGGGCTCCTAGAATATGGCGCCCTTGTGGCAATCTATTTGATTGTATCGAAAGGCCCACTGAATTGGGATTTCCCTATTGGGCTGGGTCATTTCGGGGCAAACGGATCATTTATCATAAAGAGGATGAGCTTCAAGAGAATGATTCGGAGTTCTTGCAGAGTGGAACCATGCAGTACCAGACACGAGATAGATCTTCCAAAGAACAAGGCTTTTTTCGAACAAGCCAATTCATTTGGGACCCTGCGGATCCATTCCTTTCCCTATTCAAAGATCAGCCCTTTGTCTCTGTGTTTTCACGTCGAGAATTCTTTGCAGATGAGGAGATGTCAAAGGGGCTTATTGCTTCCCAAACAAATCCTCCTACATCTATATATAAACGCTGGTTCATCAAGAATACGCAAGAAAAGCACTTCGAATTGTTGATTCATCGCCAGAGATGGTTTAGAACCAATAGTTCATTATCTAATGGATCTTTCCGTTCTAATACTCTATCCGAGAGTTATCAGTATTTATCAAATCTGTTCCTATCTAACGGAACGCTATTGGATCAAATGACAAAGACATTGTTGAGAAAGAGATGGCTTTTCCCGGATGAAATGAAACATTTGATTCATGTAACAGGAGAAAGATTCCCCATTCCTTAGCCGTAAAGATATGTGCCCATGAAAAGGGGATTAAGTGGAACAGAATTGGCCGGATGGTAGAGTCGTGGAAACACTTGTTTCTTCCATCTTTTTGGCCTTAGCTCCATGGAACAATATGCTACTGCTGAAACATGGAAGAATTAAAATCTTAGATCACTATGTGTGGATGATATGAACTGCCTAAACAAGAATTCTTGAACGGCGAAAGAGCCTATTACTCGCTACATCAAACAATCTCTACTAACGAAACCATGTAAATCCATCGGAAAATACGCATGTCCGCTGAAATGGTTGTTGCTATCTGCTCCAATAACGAATCATTGGTTTAATTGAATAACTAAAGAAAATAGATAGACCTTTCTCTTCGTCTCAGGTCGATGGAT